GGGCTGTCGCCGCCTGATAGAGGCGGAAGCCAGGGCCACCGGAGCTATCCGCGTCGAGTGTGTCGATTGAAAGAAGAGGGGAGACAACTCAAATGCCAGCGCATAAATAGAAAGAGTCGTGCCGTTCAAAGTGGAATTCTTTGAAGATCCATTGCTCGATTTTTCATGCTCTGCTCCCAAAATGCAGAGAGACTTGCGAGGGCAGATCCGGGTTGGTTGGCCCGGAAAGTCATGGGATAGGCGGGCTAAGTGAAATAAGAGACTGGTGCCACTATAGAATCTTATGAATCACGCACGGCACACTTTCTATATCTCCTCCGTCTACAAGGTGAACCGCTTAGCTTACAGCACAGCGTGTTCACCACTGGCTGGTGCATTGGTCCGCCCGAGAGGCATGACCCTTCGATTAGAACTCCCCATATCTCGTGACACGCGGAGCGTGGCATTTCCTTTGAGAAAGTCCGTATAACTTCTAACCAAAAGATTCATTCTTTATGAATCAAGTACCATTCTAAGGGTGCATTGCCTCTTTGAGTGAAGAAGAGAAGGGCTTTGTATAGACACTCTTGAGCCATGTTCGTCGCCCTAGGCTCACCATTCTTTCATTCTATTGATGGGTTCTAGCTCCAAAGAACATATACATGGAGCTATGTCGACTTACGTGCGTCTCGTTGACCACCCGATCAGGTATACCACGTATCATCCCCTCTTTCCATAGAGGAGAGATAAATAAAAAGAAAAGATATAGTGATCGTGCCGTAGACCTTGTTCGTTTCTACTTGACGTTATTTTCCTCGGTTTTTTTACATAAGGTAGCTTGCTTACTTAGCGCTTGCGCTAAGGATCTAATCAGAGTCAAACTTGGCAAAAAACCTCTCCCTTATTAGCCTGAGTACAAGTGTACCCCTTGATCTTTAGTAAAGGTGGATTAAGCCTAAAAAGATTTTTTTGTTTATCGAAAAGTCTCAACGTCCTCGTTGAGAGTCGCTCTGCGAGACGTCCAGCAGTCTCTTACTTGGTCTTCGAATCGTAATACTGTCTCAGCCCGTTCCCAGCTTGCCTCGCTCTCAGGTTGGCCCTTCTACTTGACTAAGTAGTATTCCACTCGTGCAGTGGGTGTATGGGCTAGCCCATGGTGCGGTCAGCTATGAGATACTAAACTTCTTCTTTAGTAGGTTCATCTACAACATCTGGTGGTGCCCTCGTGGGCACGTTCCTCTCTGGGTCGGTCTGGTCTAATCGAAGTAAACTGACTCACATGGAATACGGGGTGAGTTTTAACCCAGCAGGTCGCTTGAGTCTATAGGCTACCTTTCCTATCCGCTTCTCTACAAGGTCTACTTTCTTCTTCCTTCAGACCGGGCCAAGCCTGTGGGTTGTTTAAGTAGGTTGGGCTAGGTTTGGTTGATCTTTTGGAGTTATCTACAAGAAGGGTCGTCGCTCCCTTCATACGCCTTGCTGCTTCATCTAAGTAGGTTTGGGCTAGGTCGTTGCGCTCCTGCCACCTCTTGGCGAAGTAGGCGGATGGGCAAGCCCCCTCCTGACGCAATGGTGTGGGGCGTCAGAGGCTGTTGCCCCGTGGCCAACCCGAAGGGGCTGAAGTTCGACGCAGAGCTTTTTGGTTGTTAAGTTATAGCAGCACTGAGCAACATCCAACATCTCCAGTCCTTCTGGTTTGCACAAAAGTGCCTAAAGTAGCCCTCGAGGAGTCCGTTTATTCTCTCCGTCTGAGCTTTCAAAGATATACCGACCGTAGGTATCTGACCATCAGATACCGACAGTCGTCTTCTAACATTACCGACCTTAAAATCTCGGGTTTTCATAAATTTCACATAACATAAAAGCTCTTTTCATCATCAGAAACAACCTTATTTCCGACCTCTTGCATTGAATTACCATAACGAAAGAAAAAAAATATCTCATGAAAAAAAAAAAATTGCTCTTGTGACTCGGAATGAACCTTTCCCGGTGGAGGAAAGGAATAGCGATTTCTTCCTATGGAGCATCCAGGAACAAGAAGATTCAATCGGACGACGAATTCTTACATGGTCCAAGGAAAGAAAAGGTCCGCTTCCACGATTGAATCTATATCGAATCTTAATATCAGAATAGCTTATATAGTCATGATTCCATTCAGGTTCCCTTTCTCCCATAAAGCTTTTGATTTCTTTTTTTATTTTTCGGATCTGATTGGAACAATGGAGAAGTAGGAAGACTTTGGCGATTCATAACGGGGTATCTAGAATATCTATGTACCAGGACATTATATATGAATAATGAAACATGAAGAGGAGTATACCCTGTAGTGACATAGCTGTCCTCCTAATCGACTACTTCTCATCATAATTTAAAATTTCCACTTTTTTACTAATAAAAAGAAGAATGTGGTTACCTTTTTTTCAATTCATGAATTAGCCCACTATGAGTCTACTATATAGTAAATCATGCGTGTCTCTGTTACAACACGGCGATTCTCAATGGTTCAAATGAAATAAAAAAAAAAAGCAGAATTGGGAGGCTTTACACCTAATTTTACTGGGATTGTAGTTCAATCGGTCAGAGCACCGCCCTGTCAAGGCGGAAGCTGCGGGTTCGAGCCCCGTCAGTCCCGACCTAGGATCCGATGAATCGATCAATGAATTTCTCCATTTTCTGTGAAGAGGGGGGGACAAAGAGCAGGATCTAATTCCCAGCAGGAGGATCCTTCTTTCGTTTCGCATTTCTCATCGGACAAATCCTGTCAAGGAATCAAAATGACAATAACTAGTACCGATTGATGGGGGAGAGACATATGTAGGTTGGTACAAGCGGAGGTATCACCATATTCAGGATTAAAAGAGAGACCGTACTGGTCTGGTTTTTTTATTGTTCCTGATCAATAGAATAGAGTAGCCATATGTTTTGTTTCCCGGGAGCACATAAAATTTTTTTATTGTACGATACGCAATTAACTTAACATAGTTACCCCGACAGAGTACTTTGAAGATTCAACCTACCCTTTCTTCTAGCTCCGATTCTGTGTAACCTATATTACTAAACTAATTGGGCTATCTCATAAAAATGCATTGCACACTGGATTCTCGATGTATGCGTCCCAATCCAAGGAAAGGGGATACTAAAGATCCGCTCCTTCTGTTCCGGGGAGGGATATAGAAAAAAAGAATATGATGATATTATGGAAGTACCGAGCATTTATTGCTACTGCACTGTTTATTCTAGCTCCTACTGCTTTTTGACTTATCATAATAATAGTAATAACAAAAAGTAAAAATGATTCATTTGAATGAATCATTTTTACTTTAGTTATTATCAATGATTGAAGAAATTAAAGGGATTACAATTCCAACCAAGTCTTAAATTAAATGAGTGGACTGGATTGAATCAGCGGTATATAGATCCAATACAATAGATAGTATGGTAGAAAGAACTAGATGCACCTTTCTACCACACTATCTAGCTATTGTATGAAGATATGGGATTGATATAGATCAATCTTTAATTTATATCTATATCTTAATAGAATGTAAATATATTTAGATGTACATGTAAATAGCACTCCGATTCTATTTTTTCGCTACACCCATTCGTCTTTCTTCCGATCAATTCGAAATAATCCAACGTCAACTGCTCAAATTCATAGGTTTTTTTCTTGTATGGATCCCGAGATCTATCGAAACAATGGAAGAATAGTATGGGCATATAAAAAAAGAAAGCAACCAAGTAATCCTTTTTTTTTTTAGCATTCCGAAGAAGTAATGGATTGAGCCGTTAACAGATGATCCAAGGAGTTCTATGGTTACTTCTTATGATTTTGAAAAGGAGTAGTAGACCCCACCGATCCTGCATGCTTGAACCATGACATGAGGCGATAATGCATAAAGAATCTTCCTAGGAGTATTAAAAGGTAAGTGCGCGATATGTGGATCACCCGAAGCAAGATCTTATTATGCGTAGTACCTCTGTGGACAACCACTATGTCTATGTCGCCTCCAGTATATCGTGGATATCGTATCTACGTAATAGCAGAACGACTCCCTCTTTGAACAGTACAGTCAAGAGGGAAACACAGAAAATAGGGGTTGCTCCTCATTGGTTTATCCATTATTCTGGTAAGAACTGGTTCATCGAAATGGAATATTTAGGAAGAATTCAGATGAAAAAAAATGCCTATCATGTGTATCCCTTTTAGTTTCGAAATACGAACACGGGAATAATGGAAATATTTGTTTGATCCAAAGGATCTTCTAATATCTTTTATTACTTTACTTAATTCCTGTGGAATTTTTAAATGGAGATCTTATTTTCTTATTAAAAAACGATTCGCAGAACGATCTAATAAACAATTGATACAATTCGATTACTCAATTAGTAGTACCCCTAGAGTCCACCATACTACGAGTGAAAGGGAAAATAAATTGGAAGACTACCATTCAAGCGAGACTTACTATATCCATGTGAATCATGTCCCCTATCTCTATCTCTATGAATATGAGGGAATTTCAAATGGATTGATCACTAATTAAAAGGTGTAAAAATTGGATTCGAACCTAACGCTATTGACGAACCGATCCGATGGATCCACTCGTAACAAGTTCCTATATGATTTCTGGTGAAATCGGTAAGCATTAATCACAAGCAATAAAATTTGTTACCCAAGGGAAGTACCGGGGGGATGTTACTAATGGAACATGTAGGAATAGTAACACCTATTGTTTGTTTTGTTGCGTTTCATAAGGTGTAAAAATTTAGCATAAAGATTTCGCACTATCTATCAAATACCTATATCTCCCATTTAATCTAAGCTTGACTGTCTCTCTTTCTGTGAAACAATCGGGAGACACCCTAAACTATTCTTGGCGGGGGTTACCGAATAGAAATGGAAAAATTTTTAGTTTTTTTTTAATACTTGTTTTCTATAAGAGCCAATCACCCATCCAATATTGAATGACTGAGCACTAAGATCCTATCGCGAGTCTGGGTAGGATACATAGTCTCTTCAGTCCTTTCCACTACTCCTAATTTGATTCCCCATCGGCCCATCCAATCTAATTCACGACTCAGTCAGTAGACACTACACTAGTAGGGTAAGTAAGGTAATTAGGAAGTTGAGTCCTTCCTAAAACCCCTCCTTTGATCCTAGGAGCAAGGATTGACAGTCTTTTAGCAACAACCTTTTGTTTTGATCCCAAGATTTCCGGTCCCGTATTTATTAATCTCACAATTTTTTCTTACTACCCAAGTCGATCCTATTGGCAACGGAGCAAGGCGGACACGAACTATTATTGGCAACGGGCAAACGACGCTTACGCGGGATCTCGGAGCCTTCTCTTGAAAGAATAGAAGTTGAGTTCGAGTTGTTATCATGCCGGATCGGAGGAGTAAAGCCGTACTAAGAGCCAGCGTACCTGCTCACGGGAGTCAGGCCTGCTCTGTAGTGGGCAGACGTAGCAGGGCCATCTGAAAGAATATAGGAAAAACAAACTGCCGCTGGATAAAACCAATTACGTTACGCTGGGTTATAAATTCCATGGAGTATGCAGTGAGTTTGAATTGACCCGGTTCTCATAGCTAGAAGGTTCCTTTCGCTACCGTCCTAAGGTTCACCGTCGGTTTGCTTTAACAAGATTTAACTTCAGTGAACCCGACGCGAAGTTGGTTAAACCTGAGCGTAGCTATGTCACGTGAAGTAAAGTAAGTGAAGAACCTCTGCTTCCTTTTTTAGACGCCTTCTCTGATTATTCCCCGGAGCACAAGAGCTAGGGTAAACTCGTCAGCTGGATAGTCAGTGGGGAAGATATAGCTTTTCCAGGGGACCGAGAGAAAGGGAAGGAGATATGGAGCCCCATTCATACAAGTAGGGGAAAACTCCCCTGTCAGGGGGCAAGCTACTTCATGGGTAGGCCCCCAGCATGGAAGTCGCTTGTTGCCTAGTTCTGGCTTGAAAGTACAACGTAGAGTAGGCTGGGCGGGAGAGCCTGTATTGCGCTGCCCTTTCTCTTTTCCTTTCTCTTTTTTAGTGTAGGCTCTATAAGTGAACCAGTGACCAGGAAGCTTCGCGAACTTTCAGCTCGCTTCTAACGCGAAGGCGCGAAGAGCGAGTGAAGAACGAGTCATGTTCCGCGAGCAGCGATTGAACAAGTCCATCCAGCAGGAATTGAACCTACGAATAACCCGGTTGGGCGCTTTTACCATTCAGCCATGGATGCAGAGATAATCTCAGCGAGTGAATTAGGTTTTTGGTAAGCCTTCTCGAGCTTCTATTTCTTCCGTTAAAGGAGATTCGGGAAAAGATGGAATAGGAAGACGTGTTTCCAGAACGAACAAGATACGGGTTGAAAAGGGGGAGTTAGCAAAGTTGGACAAGATTGGAATAGGCGTAGGAACATGTATTGATGTACCAGATCGGCTAATGCTCCCAGGTTGATGCGATGTATTCCACCAGTTTACTGGAGACTTTATTATTGGTATATCGATCGGTCCAGCACGGATTGAAATAGGAGCCGGTTCGACAGGAAGCTTTTGAAAACGCAATGCACCCAGGTAAATAAGGAACGAGATGAATACAGAGGTTAAACGAGCATCCCACACCCGAAAGGTGCCCCACATAGGTCTTCCCCGAAACCCCCCAGTAACTAAGGTAAACAACGTAGAAAAAGCACCCATTTCTGTACCGGTTCCGGAAGAGCGAAGAAAAAGGGGATGTTTTGTTAATAGAAACAAGGAACTGTTTATAGCCGTTGTGATATAAACTAGTATACTCATCCGAGCCGCAGGAACATGTACATACAGAATACGAGAATTTCCACCTTGTTGAAGATCTGGTGGTGCTACCCGAAGACTTAAATGAATAGCCATCGCTGTTAAGAACAACTGAGATCCAATGAGAATTTGCGCGTAGCTTCTGGTTTTTGACATAAATAAAGAAGGTTGTAATAACGAAACGGACATGTGATTGTTTTGTCCTAGCTAGTGGAACAAGAAGAACATGGATGTTGTATATCCGCTTCGTTACAACGGAACGCGTACCACAAAATCAGAAACTAAAACGATTCCAGAACTAGGGTCTTGGGGCGGAATAGCTCCGCTCCTCGGCCTCCAGAGAATAATTAGTCCGGTTTTTTTATTTTCTTATCCAGTTCTTCTTTCCATCTTAAGAACTGGTCTTTCCTACCCTGAGCACTACCCTCATAAAGCGCTTGGGCCCGCGAAAGCAGTATCCTCAAAAAACCGGAATTCCCCCCTTTCTTATCGAGCTCCCCGAGGATACGTTTATAGTTATACGAACTCCATTTGGAGAGTTCGTCCCTAATTACCGTATCCCCTTCTTTGACCCAATAAGCTTCCCGGAGGTCTTTGGTGAGGTCCCAAAGTTTGAACTTTATTTTGGAAACTAGTTTTTTTTCGTCGTTTCCAAAGGAATCCGAGAACTCAGTATTCACGGATCCCCTTTTACTACCCTGGGTAATGTCAGGGGTAGGATAAGGCCGTTTCCGGGATGGA